AATGGACGAACGAAAGTAAAGTTGTATGGATTCACAAAGAAATACTTTGTCGATAGGAACTAAAAAAGAGATATCGAAGTAACTATTTTACTTCGACTGGATGAATCGTAGCGATGGAATAATTAAGTTATAATTCATCGGCTGATTGTATCATTAACCATTTATTTTTTTTGGTATGAGGAACTTATCATGAATCCACTGATTTCTGCCGCTTCCGTTATTGCTGCTGGATTGGCTGTAGGGCTTGCTTCTATTGGACCTGGAGTTGGTCAAGGTACTGCTGCGGGCCAAGCTGTAGAAGGTATCGCGAGACAGCCCGAGGCGGAGGGAAAAATACGAGGTACTTTATTGCTTAGTCTAGCTTTTATGGAAGCTTTAACAATTTATGGCCTGGTTGTAGCATTAGCACTTTTATTTGCGAATCCTTTTGTTTAATCTTAGAAATCTGAAAAAGAAAAATTTTTCTTATTTTATTGCCTTGGACTTGTCATTTGCTTTTTCGAATTATATCAAGATTTCATTCCTACAATTTCTTATTCGTTGAGAAAATAACCCACGGGAAGGGCTGATTTGCGGATGAGGAATTAGCATACCGACTCGCTTTCATCCTTCCCGTTCGTAGCGTAGTCCAAGGACCCCCTTTTTAGGAAGGATTGCAACAAAGGGGTAATTCGCCATTTTTAAATCGAATTTTTTTTGACTCGATTAAAAAAAAGGAAAGTTTCTATATAAAAAAAGAACGGGGGCAAAGTTATACAAAAAGAACTCTGTTCTTTTTTTTTTTTTAGTCTATCTATAAGAGGAGATCATATGAAAAATGTAACCGATTCTTTCGTTTCTTTTGGCCACTGGCCGTCCGCCGGGAGTTTCGGGTTTAATACCGATATTTTAGCAACAAATCTAATAAATCTAAGTGTAGTGCTTGGGGTATTGATCTTTTTTGGAAAGGGAGTGTGTGCGAGTTGTTTATTTCAAGAATAGGCTGGATCCAACCAGCTGTACTTTTTCCGTTATAACTAGGAAAGAAAGGTGCATGATCTCACGAATGACTTCTGAATAAATTAATAAATCATATGTAAGAACCATAGCATTTCGTGATTCGTTGGTAAATCTACTTTGATTCTCTATCAACCAATAATGTGGGACCATTAAACATGGTTAAAGCTAAATCGCTTGAAGTCCAGACGCAGCATGGTACTCTTTCTACCACTATATTAATAGTAATATAGAGATGCTTTCAAAATGAATAGTTTATCGATATAGAACACTCATATGGATAAAATTTTTTGAACCACCTATTATAAAATTAGAAAAATGGGGATTTCATTCCCTTTTTATCCAATGCTGAATCGACGACCTATGTATTGTGTATAAAGAAAGAAAAACTTTTTGGATTTGAAAAAAAAAAAGAAACAACTTTGCTGACAATTACATATTTTTGTTTGGTCAGAAGAGTCCTCCGACTATTTTGGTTTTGGATGAGTGATTAGTTTCGATATTTTTATTTTATTTTGGAATATGAAGAGAGAATAGAGGATAGGCTCATTACATTCAAAAAAAGATATGGGAATTTACCATAAGTAATTGAGCGTGAGAGCCAAATGAATCGAAAGATTCATGTTTGGTTCGGGAAGGGATCATGGAAGTTTTTAAATGAATGGAAAGAGAATCTACTTTCATTAAGTGATTTATTAGATAATCGAAAACAGAGGATTTTGAATACTATTCGAAATTCAGAAGAACTCCGTGAAGGGGCCATTGAACAGCTGGAAAAAGCCCGGGCGCGCTTACGAAAAGTGGAAATGGAAGCAGATCAGTTTCGGGTGAATGGATACTATGAGATAGAGCGAGAAAAGTGGAATTTTATTAATTCCACTTTTAAGACTTTGGAACAACTAGAAAATTACAAAAACGAAACTATTCATTTTGAACAACAAAGGGCGATTAATCAAGTCCGACAACAGGTTTTCCAACAAGCCTTACAAGGGGCTCTAGGAACTCTGAGTAGTTGTTTAAACAACGAGTTACATTTACGTACCATCAGTGCCAATATTGGCATCTTGGGGGCGATGAAAGAAATAACTGATTAGTCCTTCTACTCTAGGTATTATTTTTTTTTCAAAAACGAATTAAGAAATACTCATGGTAACCATTCGAGCCGACGAAATTAGTAATATTATTCGTGAACGTATTGAGCAATATAATAGAGAAGTAAAGATTGTAAATACCGGTACCGTACTGCAAGTAGGCGATGGCATTGCTCGTATTCATGGTCTTGATGAAGTAATGGCGGGTGAATTAGTAGAATTTGAAGAGGGTACGGTAGGTATTGCTCTGAATTTGGAATCAAATAATGTCGGTGTTGTATTAATGGGCGATGGTTTGCTGATACAAGAAGGAAGTTCTGTAAAAGCAACAGGAAGAATTGCTCAGATACCCGTGAGTGAGGCCTATTTGGGTCGTGTTGTAAATGCCCTGGCTAAACCTATTGATGGTAGAG